TTATGCATGGCGAAAAGGAGCCTTGGAATGGTCTTAACCGAATATTCAGACAAAAAAAAAAAAGAAGGAAAAGATTCTATTGAGACAGTCATGAGTTTGATTGAGTTTCCGTTACTTGACCAAACAAGTTCCAATTCCGTTATTTCAACTACACCAAATGATCTTTCAAATTGGTCAAGACTCTCCAGTTTATGGCCCCTTCTATATGGTACCAGTTGTTGTTTCATTGAATTTGCTGCATTAATAGGCTCAAGATTCGACTTTGATCGTTATGGATTGGTACCAAGATCAAGTCCTAGGCAAGCGGACCTAATTTTAACAGCCGGTACGGTAACAATGAAAATGGCTCCCTCTTTAGTGCGATTATATGAGCAAATGCCTGAACCAAAATACGTCATTGCTATGGGAGCCTGTACTATTACAGGGGGGATGTTCAGTACGGATTCCTATAGTACTGTTCGAGGGGTTGATAAGTTAATTCCTGTGGATGTCTACTTGCCGGGTTGCCCACCTAAACCAGAGGCTGTTATAGATGCCCTAACAAAACTTCGTAAGAAGATATCGCGAGAAATTGTTGAGGATCGAACTCTATGTCAAAGTCAAAAGAAAAATCGATGTTTTACTACCAGTCACAAACTTTATGTTCGGCGCAGTACTCATACCGGAACTTACGAGCAAGAATTGCTCTATCAATCACCATCTACTTTAGATATATCTTCTGAAACTTTTTTCAAATCCAAAAGCCCAGTATCTTCCTCCAAATTAGTGAATTAAGAGGGGTTCTTTTGTGCAGAAAAAGAAAGAGCAGTGCAATCTTTCAAACTTACATTTGAAATGTGAAATATTTATACAAAGGGGGGGAGATCAAGACAATGCAGCAGGGGTGGTTATCTAATTGGCTAGTCAAACATGAGGTCGTTCATAGATCTTTGGGCTTCGATCATCGAGGAATAGAGACTTTACAAATAAAAGCAGGGGATTGGGATTCCATTGCGGTCATTTTATATGTATATGGTTACAATTATTTACGTTCCCAATGTGCTTATGACGTAGCACCCGGTGGATCTTTAGCTAGCGTGTATCATCTTACGAGAATACAGTATGGTATAGATAACCCAGAAGAAGTATGCATAAAAGTCTTTACCCAAAAAGATAATCCTAGAATCCCATCTGTCTTCTGGGTTTGGAGAAGTGCTGATTTTCAAGAACGCGAATCTTATGATATGGTGGGAATTTCTTATGATAATCATCCGCGCCTTAAACGTATCTTAATGCCTGAAAGTTGGATAGGCTGGCCCTTACGTAAGGATTATATAACCCCTAATTTCTATGAAATACAAGATGCCCATTGAATGATAATAAATTCATGCTCATTTATGCAACACAACTCTCGATTTTATTCAAGTCACGGAATATTTTGCTATTCTGTTCCTAGACGAAACGAAATACCTAGTATATTCTAATTACTTCCTATTATACAAAAAGGTCCAGATAGACTGATCAAAAAAGGGCTTCATTTTGATTTTCCAATTTGGAAAATCACATATTCATTTCCTTCGTATGAACAGAAAAATACAATGACTAAAAGAAGTTCTTACCACGAACTTTGTACCGCGCACATTATTTAGAACAACTAGGAAAGTAAGTATCAAGAAAAAAAAAATATTCTTCGGAATAGCAGAATAAAAAATTAATAAGAAATGAAAAAATGAAGCGAAGCAAAGGGGTCCTAATCTCACCTCCTTCTATACTATAAAGAAAAGAACCAGAGATTTTAACACTTTTTTTAAAAGAAGTGTCTAGAGATTTATCTACTTAGTGTATATGTATACTATCTAGATTATTAAAAAATATGTACCCCAATGCATCTCGAGGTATTTGTATCAATATCTATTTGGTAGATCCTTTTTTCTGTGCCAGGAACCAGATTTGAACTGGTGACACGAGGATTTTCAGTCCTCTGCTCTACCAACTGAGCTATCCTGACCCTTTCTTGTGCATCATCCTAGTAGAGTATTTGCATCTATGTCAATTAAAGGGACTAAAAAATTAATAAAGTATTCCATTCCTAATTTGGAAATGGAGGGGAGAGTCCTATGCATTGTGGACGGCTTACTTAATAATACTTATAAATTGAATTAATAATTGAGATTTTTTTGCGGATACTCTAATAAAAAAGAAATCTATTTAATGAATAGGATAAGATCTATTGAGTTCCCCTCGCACTCCTTTGTGAAAGAGTATAATGAGAAAGCTAATGAATCTTGAACCCATTGATAAAAGAGAAAATAGGATAAGATAAATACTGTGGTTAGGGAATAAAGTAGGGTTTGGGGATAGAGGGACTTGAACCCTCACGACTTATAAAGTCGACGGATTTTCCTTTTACTAGAAATTTCATTGTTGTCGGTATTGACATGTAGAATGGGACTCTCTCTTTATCCTCGTCTGATTAATCCTCTTTTTAAAAGATCTCAAAAACAATGAATTGAAGGATTTGATTACTCAATATTCGAGTGGAATGGATTCACACTAATTATAAAAAAATTCAGAATTTTCCATTTCAAAATCTTCTTAATTTCATTCTAAAAATAAATAAATAAATAAAGAACCTATACTACATTATGGTATGGGTTCTGTGATTAATCGTTTGCTATGTCAGTATCTATACGTGTGTATTAGATGTATAAAGCCCTTCTTTCTCTAATTTAGTAATTTAGAGGGAGTTTCACTACCAACACAACGTAATTGTAATTACACCTCGATTCGTTAGAACAGCTTCCATTGAGTCTCTGCACCTATCCTTTTCCTTTGGGTTCTAGTTTGAAGAACTACTTGCTTTTTCAAAAAAGGGATTTGGCTCAGGATTGCCCATTTTTCATTCCAGGGTTTCTCTGAATTTGGAAGTTACCACTTAGCAGGTTTCCATACCAAGGCTCAATACAATCAAGTCCGTAGCGTCTACCGATTTCGCCATATCCCCATTGTCCTTTTTTTTCTTTGAAACTTGTATTCTTTGTGTAATTTCCTACATCTCTTAGTTTTTTTTTTGAATCATCGAATTCATTATTCGACGTAGTCTAGCAGCTCGTCTCTATTCAAGAGACCCCGCTTATTGCAATTCAGAATTGAATTGATTCTACCGTTGATATATTTGCAATTCAATCGGAATCAATATATCCAAAAGTTTTTCTCTCCCCCACCCCTTTCTTTCCCTTTTTAGGATATTCCAAATCATACTATAACGCTTGATATTCATTCTTTTTTTTTTCTAAGTAGAATTTCCAATTTCGAACTAGTTAATAACTAAGATTAATAATTAAGATCTGTCGTTTTACATATTTCCTATATATATTTCTATTTGTTACACTATCTCTGTTATGTAAGCCCACTTAGCTCAGAGGTTAGAGCATCGCATTTGTAATGCGAGGGTCATCGGTTCAAATCCGATAGTCGGCTTTTTTCTCTACTGATGTTCCATGAACAAGAATCTCTTTTTTTTCTCCGAATTAAATGGAGAACCTAGAGTCCATTAGGTCGTTCTATCTTACAATTTTACTAGATACAAAACATTAAAATAAATAATATATATACAAAAAATCCAGATGTTGATGAAATTCCATTTTTTGTGGTACTTTTAGTAGATTTTACTATGTTTATCCTTTAGTTTAATTCAGTTTTAATTTCGATGTATTCTGTAATGTAAATACAATGAAATTTATTGTGTAAAATGTAATTTCAATAAAAAAAGGAGTCTTCATGTCCCGTTATCGAGGACCTCGTTTAAAAAAAATACGCCGTCTGGGAGCTTTACCAGGACTCACTAGAAAAACACCTAAATCCGGAAATAATCTGAAAAAGAAATTCCATTCTGGGAAAAAAGAGCAATATCGTATTCGTCTTCAAGAAAAACAGAAATTACGTTTTCATTATGGTCTGACAGAACGACAATTACTTAGATATGTACATATCGCTGGAAAAGCAAAAAAGTCAACAGGTCAAGTTTTACTACAATTACTTGAAATGCGTTTGGATAATATTGTTTTTCGATTGGGTATGGCTTCAACCATTCCAGGGGCCCGGCAATTAGTTAATCATAGACATATTTTAGTTAATGGTCGTATAGTTGATATACCAAGTTTTCGTTGCAAACCCCGAGATATTATTACTACTAAGGATAACCAAAGATCAAAACGTCTGGTTCAAAATTCTATTGCTTCATCCGATCCGGGCAAATTGCCAAAGCATTTGATGGTTGATACATTGCAATATAAAGGACTAGTACAAAAAATCCTAGATAGAAAGTGGGTCGGTCTGAAAATAAATGAGTTGTTAGTTGTAGAATATTACTCTCGTCAGACTTGAGCTTAACGCAAAAGGAAGGGTTCATAGAATTTTTTCCCCTTCCCCTTTCCCCGAACTAAATCGACCTAAGGCTCTTAATTCCTATTTTCCCATTCAGCTAGCAGAAATAGATTAACCTTAGGATCTTTTTTCTTTTTTGTTTTATATTTTACATACCAAAGTAATTTGCTTTAGAGAATTCTATTAAATAAAGGTATTATTGTTCCAATAAATTGTTATTTGATTTGATACATTGTGATCGGTAACGTTGATGAATTAAGAGAAACGGAAAGAGAGGGATTCGAACCCTCGGTAAACAAAAGTCTACATAGCAGTTCCAATGCTACGCCTTGAACCGCTCGGCCATCTCTCCTACATAACTTATTATGGAAAATAAACTGAGTGAATAGCGAGTTTTTGTATTCCTGCAGTACAGGTACAGCCACAATCGTTCGCGGATTTCGGGGCTCTATTGGAAAAATTCTTTTTTTTATTTAAGTGTAAGGATCCTTTATTTTATTTTTTACTAGGAATTCTGCCTCCTCAAAAGTTTTTCTTTTTGGAAAAACCAAATAAAAAGAGAATAGAAGAATCCTTATTATTCCATAAGAAAATAAAGGAACTAAGGAACCCTAGAATTCTATTTGCATAAGGTATGTTACGCCATACAATCTAAATAAAAAAAGGGTATGGGATAATTAATGACTTTGAAAGCTGATGACAGAAGTTGTTGTTGAGAAATAGGAAAGTGGAATGAAATCCAATCTTACTCAAATATTTCATATCTCTTCTTGTACAAATAGAAGGAAAAGGAGACAATTTGAGCTGAGTGGAAAATTCATACCTCTCTTATCCATTTAGAGCATATGGAGCGATTTAGAAGTTTTTATGTTATTTTGTGATAGAATGAAAAGAATTCTATATAGATTGGATTGGGAATTATGCCTAGATCCCGTATAAATGGAAATTTCATCGATAAGACCTCCTCGATTGTAGCCAATATTTTATTGCAAATAATTCCGACAACTTCAGGGGAAAAAAGGGCATTTACTTATTATAGAGATGGTGCGATTTGACTCTTTTTTTTTAGCCCTACCCACATCTCAGTCTCACGAGAAAGAGAGGGCGTTCGCATAGAAAGAACAAAATTAGTAAAGGAAACCCACGCTTGGGGAAGGTGAGGTGAACTAACAATTCCTTCTGTCGTGTATCCTCGATTGATGTGGCCTTAGATGCTTCAATTGTAGATTTGAGTATTGAGCGAAAGGTTACACCTACAGGATAGGTTCTGTATTACAGGCTAATCCTACTCGACTAGGACCAATAGGCAGCATAAGGGAAAAAAGCACTACACCTCGAAATAGGAATCAACAAGAGAAAAACTTTGTTAGAAATTAAACCTTTCCTGATCGGTATCAGGATTGGGAAGAGTGGTTGGGATAGCAAACAACCATCAGGTTTGTACGTTGGATACCCTTATAACCATCAAAGGTCGTTGAAGTGGCTAATTCCTCTAAATAGAAGGCGTTGAGAACAAAGAAATTCCTGGAGCTATCGTTTTCCTCTAGCATTAATAGAATTCATTGGTGTTAAGAAAAACCTCTTGGGGGAAGGTTGGCTAGAGATTTCTTGGAAAAATACCAGCCCCTTTCGATCCATAATGAGATGGGACTAATTCTATTTTCATTCGATAGATTTTTTGCTTAGTACTATGTACAGAAGGGAGGAGCCGTATGAGATGAAAACCTCATGTACGGTTTTGGAACGGAGATTTTTTGAATAGAATGAACGACCGTAACGGATGTTGGCTCAATCCGAAGGAAATTATGCGGAAGCTTTGCAGAATTATTATGAAGCTACGCGACTAGAAATTGATCCCTATGATCGAAGTTATATACTATATAACATCGGCCTTATACACACAAGCAATGGAGAGCATACAAAGGCTTTGGAATATTATTTCCGGGCACTAGAACGAAACCCCTTCTTACCGCAAGCTTTTAATAATATGGCCGTGATCTGTCATTACGTGCGACTATCTCCACTATAGAAAGAAAGACGAAAAAAGATGAAATTTTCTAGTATTTACTAGAAAAAGGGCTTTCTACATAGGGATCGTCAAAACAACGATTTTGCCCTATCAGCTGTAGGAAGGAAGAACACTTCACGAGAATCAAAATAAGAAGAAAGTCGAGCCTATACTACTACTCTATGGATAAAGTCTCAAATTGATGGAGAAAGCACCGTAAAGATCAATTAGTGAGCGACTGGGTCGATACAACTAAAAAACACTGCTTAATTATACCATGATATGGGGCAAAATTTAGGAATCTGCTTATGTAATAGAGCCAAATCCACTAAAGGATTAAGCAGCGGTGTAGTATCAGATCCCAAAGATAGTAAGTTCTTTTTTCTTTCTTGTGGGAAAAGTCTTTTTCAAGGATTCTATAGAAATTTCATATATGAAAGACACGAAACCGAGATAGTTACCTTTCAGAAAATTCGAACGAAGGATATAGGTCTATCTATGCTTCATTCTTCTGAAGGTGGGAGAAAAGATCAGACTGATTATTGCTCAAAATTAGGGTTTGAAACTTAGGTAATTAACTTCTTCTGCTTAACCCAAGAAGAAATTGGATCGATTTTTGAGAAATCGAATTCAGTTAAGATAGGGGAAATTAAGATAGCAATTTATGAGCCGTATGAGGTAGGAAACTCTCAAGTACGGTTCTAGGGGAAGGAACTGCCTATTCCGACCGAGGAGAACAGGCCATTCTACAGGGCGATTCGGAAATTGCGGAAGCTTGGTTTGATCAAGCTGCTGAGTATTGGAAACAAGCTATAGCGCTTACTCCGGGAAATTATATTGAAGCACAGAACTGGTTGAAGATTACGAAGCGCTTTGAATTTGAATAAGACTACTCTTCATTTTCATAAAATGGGCGGTTTGATTGTTGATCCATTAATCAAATAATTTTGTTAGGAAGATCGAATCAATAATTTCATTATATCCCTTTCTTCTACCTTTGATTTTAGATCGTTTCGATTTTATATCATATTTCATAGGGATAAACAATAGGGATAGGCTCTAGAACAGAGGTAATAAAGTAAAAAAAATCTTTTTTTGTTATGTCGGGAAAAAATTTTCCAGGATAA